GCTCCATTGCAGAGTTCAGGCCTAACCATTAATGGAGAAGCTATGAGAACGACGAAACCTGTGACTGCATAGGATTCTATTGAAAACGAATCCTAATAATTCATTGGGTGGGATGGCGGAACGAACCAAGAAAAAATTGATTTATTCTGAGAGGTGTCATGAATTGACCTTACGAATGAAAGAGTCAATATTCGCCCGCGAAACCTTTATTTATTTATTGGATTACCATTTTTGGCCCGATTCGATAGAGGTAAAAATAAGGATTCATTATATTATACGTTATATTCTAAAAAAAGAAGCATTTTTTATATTTTCTATATCTAATAATATACACGTCCAGCTGTATATTTTGTATATACATCTTCCTTTGTAACAAATTAAATATGTAACAAATTAAATATAAATAAATGCCATTCATTACTTATAATTACTTATATTATTAACTCATAATTACTTATATTACTCATAATTACTTATATTACTCATAATTACTTATATTATATTATTTATTATATTATTATATAAATATAATAATTATAAATAATTATTATAATTATACATGTGTATATAATTATACATGTGTATCTGTAATATTATTGAATTATAATTATACATGTGTATCTGTAATATTGAATATTATTGAATCGTTTCATTCGCGAGGAGCTGGATGAGAAGAAACTCTCATGTCCGGTTCTGCAATAGAGATGGAATTAAGAAACAACCATCAACTATAACCCCAAAAGAACCAGATTTCGTAAACAACATAGAGGAAGAATGAAGGGAATATCTTGTCGAGGCAATCATATTTGTTTCGGCGGATACGCTCTTCAGGCACTTGAACCCGCTTGGATCACAGCTAGACAGATAGAAGCGGGGCGGAGAGCAATGACACGATATGCGCGTCGTGGTGGAAAAATATGGGTACGTATATTTCCCGACAAACCTGTTACAGTAAGACCTACCGAAACACGTATGGGTTCGGGAAAGGGATCCCCCGAATATTGGGTATCTGTTGTTAAACCGGGTCGAATACTTTATGAAATGGGCGGAGTATCAGAAACTGTAGCCAGAGCAGCTATTTCAATAGCTGCGTGCAAAATGCCTATACGAACTCAATTTGTTATTTCACGATAGGGATGTAGAACTAAACAAAAGGGATATTGAGGATTAAAAAACAACCGCAGGTTTATTTTTTTCTGGACGGACAATATTTCTTTTTTTCCTTCATCCTTTGCATTGAAATAAGAGATTCAAATAAAAAAATATATGATTCAACCTCAGACCCTTTTGAATGTAGCGGATAACAGCGGAGCTCGAGAATTGATGTGTATTCGAATCATAGGAGCTGGTAATCACCGATATGCTCATATTGGTGACGTTATTGTTGCTGTAATCAAAGAAGCAGTGCCAAATATGCCTCTAGAAAGATCAGAAGTCATTAGAGCTGTAATTGTACGTACATGTAAAGAACTCAAACGTGACAACGGTATGATAATACGATATGATGACAATGCAGCGGTCGTCATTGATCAAGAAGGAAATCCAAAAGGAACTCGAGTTTTTGGTGCGATCGCTCGGGAATTGAGACAGTTGAATTTTACTAAAATAGTTTCATTAGCTCCCGAGGTATTATAAATACTAGTAGATGACACTATGATATAGTAAGCTATCTGAAATAGATCAAATTAATAGATTGTGTCTCACGCATATACTTTTTAAAATTTAATAATAAAAAAAAAAAAAAACAAAGAAAAAAGGAAACATGTTGATTATATCAAAATTAGGAGGCACAAAAAATTATAGTTCGTTATGGGTAGGGACACTATTGCCGATATAATAACTTCTATAAGAAATGCTGACATGAATAAAAAAGGAACGGTTCGAATAGCATCTACTAATATCACCGAAAACATTGTTAAAATACTTCTACGAGAAGGTTTTATTGAAAATGTTCGGAAACATCAGGAAAATCAGAAATATTTCTTGGTTTCAACCCTGCGACATAGAAAGACTAGGAAAGGAATATATAGAACCGTTTTAAAGTGTATCAGCCGACCCGGTTTACGAATTTATTCCAACTATCAACGAATTCCTAAGATTTTAGGTGGAATGGGAATTGTCATTCTTTCTACTTCTCGAGGTATAATGACAGATCGAGAAGCTCGACTAGAAAAAATTGGAGGAGAAATTTTGTGTTATATATGGTGATCCTCCTCCTCTGGTATCCTAATTTTATCTCTAACTTCCCATTTGTGAAATAGAGAGGAAAAGTGAGTTATATACCTCTTCCTTCATTAGTTGATACTTCAAGGGGGTTACCTGGAATGAAAGAACAAAAATTGATTCATGAAGGTTTAATTACTGAATCACTTCCCAACGGTATGTTCCGGGTCCGTTTAGATAATGAAGATCTAATTCTAGGTTATGCTTCAGGGAGGATCCGGCGCAGTTTTATACGGATACTACCGGGAGATAGAGTAAAAATTGAAGTAAGTCGTTA